CTAGTTTTAATATCAGAATAGTGGATATGGCCCCGATTCAATGGGTCAGGTCCACTTACTTTTTCTTTTGTTGATTTAGAACTAGATTTGATTAGAATAATGTAAAATAGGAATATATGATAATTCAAGAGACAACTTATTATTATTCATTATAAAAAATATATTATAATAAAAAATCGAATAAACAAACGTTCAAAATTTCTAACTCGAATTATTCGAACTCATAAGAATAATAACTTAATTAGGATCAAATTATATGGTTGTTTTTTTTATTAGTATTTCTAAATATTATATAGAAGGAATATCTGTATTCTCCAAATATTAATAAATATTAATACTAAGACAGGATGGTTATGAAAAACACGAAAGCCCCTTATCGGATTTGAACCGATGACTTACGCCTTACCATGGCGTTACTCTACCACTGAGTTAAAAGGGCCCTTTTATTAAATTCTTGACTGAGTTACTATACGGATAAACTAGATATATGTACATATATTCTATACATAAGTATATGCCATAGTGGGTTGTGGAATATTCGGTTTTTCTTTACCCAATATAGTTAAAAAGAAAAGGTTTATTGATATCAATGCACTAAATTGTTTCAATTTCACAATGGCCCTAATGACTTTTCTTTTTAATTTCCCCCATCCGATTATTCTATGTCTATTGACAATTTCGACAAACTAGTCATATTATGAACTATAGTATGGGTCGGTCAGGAAAACATGCCCCCATCGTCTAGTGGCCCAGGACATCTCTCTTTCAAGGAGGCAGCGGGGATTCGACTTCCCCTGGGGGTAGGGTACTATGAAAGGAGGTTGATCAGGGATTCTAAATAACCTTAGAAGTGATTGTTCCTGGGTCGATGCCCGAGCGGTTAATGGGGACGGACTGTAAATTCGTTGGCAATATGTCTACGCTGGTTCAAATCCAGCTCGGCCCAAAAATGCGCTGATCCATCATGAATGGATAGAACCCATTTGTTTTCCATAAAGAACGAATACACAGGAAAAAAAGAAAACTTTCTGCCCCTACTTCCATTTTTTTTATTTTCTCTTTTTTTCCTTGAAAAAATGGATTCTCAATCGATTTGAGAATAACAACATGGATTACTGGTAATCCATGTTGCTTTCACTAAGCATTCACGGAACTATCAATATATCCGCGGATCTCTGTTACAACGCAGTAATTCAAAATAGATCGGCTTTGAATGAAATAAAAATAATATGGATATACTTTTTAGGGGGATTGTAGTTCAATTGGTAAGAGCACCGCCCTGTCAAGGCGGAAGCTGCGGGTTCGAGCCCCGTCAGTCCCGACCGTATCCAATATATACTCAATCCATCCCTTCTTTTTCGGAGAAAAGGGTACAGGGAACAGAATTTCATTCCCTCCAAAAAGTGATCTTGAGTTATTTTTTAACATTTATTATCAAAAAAACCCGTTCTATTTCAAATAGTAACAATTGGTGGGAGAGAGCCATATGTGAATTAGTACAATTATTGGGGGCAGCATATTCAGAATTCTAGTAGAGTATCTACTGTATTTTTTTTTATTATTGCTCCTCATCCTTGTAATGTATAACAATACTATATGTTTCTTTTTTTACTAAGGGCATTTTTTGTACTAACATTATAAAATGAATTAAACATAGTTACCCTGATAGAGCCCATTCAGGTTAAACCGATTGATTTTTTGGTTCCAATTGGGTGGAATCTTAATTACTAAAAAGAATCTCTTCTCAACGAGCAAGGAAATGAATCTTTTTTTCCTTCGGGTCCAAAGAAATAACCAAAAAAATAGTGAATTTTATGGAATATTAGATCTTTTATACCAAGAGATTCATCTTTCTCACACTTCTTTGGTTGCCGAGAAAACTAGATTATTACCATTCAAAAAGGAATTTAGAGCTTAACGCCGTACTTTTTTCATTTCACGTCGATGGGTCGGTAACCAAAAAAAGTGGCAAAATGGGCAAAAAATGCTTGATCGGATAATTAAAAAGGGGATAGATTTAGGGTATATTATGGTATATAAAGTCAAGAAGAGAAAAACGGATAAGAAATAAAAAATTTTTGATTGGATCATTAATCCAATTTTTATTCAGTATGGATAAAGGACCCTTCTATGTTATACTATATCAATTCTTGACGATTAATGCATGTGATAGCTCAGATATTCTTATTCATGATATTGCTGATTCAATATCATCGCGATGTAATTCATCTCATTGAATTGAATTTACCGGCGAAAGAGTGATTCCTCATCTCTATGGGATTAAATCCCGAGTTATTGCGAAGTAAAAAAAAAACGAAATAATGATATTATGGAAGTAAATATTCTTGCATTTATTGCTACTGCACTGTTCATTCTAGTTCCTACTGCCTTTTTACTTATCATATATGTAAAAACCATAAGTCAAAATAATTAATTTGAATGAAACTTGGCTTCTTAGTTCTTATTAATGATTGAATAAATACAAAATGAATAAATAAAAGCTTCACCTTTTGATTCTTAATGAAATGATTGAACGACAATCAGCAGTATTCTATGAAATCTGCTAGTTCTGATAGTATGGTAGAAAGATGAATATATTTCTTTCTACCATACTATTTACTTTTTTAGTCTTAGTGAAGTATAGAAAGTCGGATTCTATAAATTAATATAGATCAATCAAAATATTGATCTTCATATATCATATATGTGATACGAATTAGGTATATGTAATCTTAATATTATCCTATTCTAATTCTTTGTTTCATCCATTTGATTTGTATTGATTCCAATCAAGCTCAAAAAAGCAAAAGACAACTCTTATCTTAGTCTTACCATTCTAATTCCAAAGTTTCTTAGGTTTTTTTTTTAGTTCAAATATGAACTATGAATCCTGATATACATCGAAAGAATAAAATCAATGAAGTAAAAAGCAATATGGGTATATATAAAACCTAGCCATTTTTTTGACATTATGAAGAAGTAATTAATTACAGGAGTTCTATTGGAACGGAACTTATTCGGATTTCGAAAAGGGGTCGTAAAAATGCTTGAACATCGAAAGTACGTATCTATTTCATTTCAAAGTGGTAAAATCGGGTTGGTTTATCAGTTTAGGAAGAATTCGGTTGGAATCTCTTTCTGTCTCCCCTTTACTTTCGGAATACGAGCAGGAAAATCGTTGAAATATCTGTTTGATTGAAAAAAGGGTAGTAGTCATATAGTACATTACTATACCAGACCAGAATACAATGGAACTTTGAATTAAATAAAAAATGTAAAAATTTACAGCGCTTTACAGAACTATCTAGAAAACAATTGATAAAGTTTGATTCATCAACTTATTAATTAGTAGTACTTAGAGTCCACTTCGTCCCCACACTACGAGTGAAAGGGAAAATGTAAAGACTACCATTAAAGCAGCCCAAGCAAGACTTACTATATCCATGTGAATGATGTCCCCTATCTCGATAAATATGAAGGAATTAGTCCATTATTGTTCACTAATAATAGTGGATCAATAGTGAACAGTCAAAAAGGATTCTGACCCAGGACTCTTGATAAATCAATACACTAAATACACTTCAAACAAGTTGTTATATGATTTTTCTAGTAGAAATGGGAACCATTAAGCCTATACAAAATAGGCCTTGCCATTCTTGGCAGTAGTAAGGGAATATTATTAATTGAACACATAGATAAGAAAATCTATTGTTTCTTTTGTTGACCGTCATAAGTAAAAGACATAAACAATGTGGAATGAAGATCAATCATTCATCCCTCTCTTTCCTAATTTGATTTAATTTTGACTATGCTCCCGATTGTTACTCTTGAACCAATCGGGGAATAGCCTATTTCATTGCTTGGCTCGAGGTTAGTGCAAAAAGTATTTTGCACTTTTTTCTAAAAAAGCCAATTATCGATTCAATCTAATATTGATTGAATGCCTGCACATTTCTAGACTTTCATGAGTCTGTATCCAAAGTATTTTCCTTCTCTTTTCACACCCACTAATTCGCTTGCCTGTCCGGCTTAGTTCAATTTAAGCTAAGCTAAGATCGAGAAGATCCAGTCAGTAGCCACTACATTGTAGTGGAAGGACCTCCAAATTCTCTTCCACTAGAATCTTGAATCGTAGACGCAAGGATTTAAATCCTTTTGAGTTTTGAGAAGCGACAGATGCTTAGAATCAAGCAAGTCTCAACAGTTCGTTTGCGTCTGTGAGGGAATAATTCATTGAGTTATATATCGGCCAACCATAATAAGGAATTTGGAGTCTTGTGTTGATCAGGCGACACCCGGACTTGAACTGGGGAAAAAGGATTTGCAGTCCCCCGCCTTACCACTCGGCCATGTCGCCAAAATGATATAAACTAGACTAACATTTTTTCCTTCTGGAAGATTACTAAACTTCTTTTTTTATTGTACTTCCTTCGTGAATTCCATTTTATCTTAATACCTTTCCTAAAATAACTTCTTTTTTGATTGGATTTATACCTTTACTTCAATTTATTGTATAGTATCTCCAAAGACACAATGTCTAAAAACCTCCTCTCTTATTTCTATTGAAATCAAAAATGAAGTTATTTTCATTTTTGATTTTTTAACAAAAAAACAACTCAGGACAAATCGAACCGTTAACTATTTAATTATTAAATCTTAATTATTTAATTATTCTTGGATTTGAATCGCATTTTTTACTTAATAAGATAATTAAATGAAAATTGATACAGAACTAATTGATATTGATTCTTTTCAATAAAAAAAAAAAAAGATTTTTCAATTTTCATTATAACAGCAATTAGGAGTCTATGTAAACCCTAGAACAAAAATTATTACAGGGGGTCTCTAATGGGGTATCTTTTTGATAAAATTCTTAAGAAGAAATTATCCGGAAAATGTCCTGCTTCAATTTTTAGAGTAGAAATTTTGATAAAACCCACGTTGCGCCGAATAGAACTGAAATAAAAGAGGAAACGGATCTATAGATATCTTTCCATGTT